ATTGTGCAGATTTAGCAACTGCGCCGGCAAATAAGAGAACAGCACACAAAATAATAAATGGAAAATTGACTTCATTATTAGAAATCAAGTTATTGAGTATTTCGAATAAATCTCGAAATTCAAAACTACCTGTTATCCAATAAAAACCAAAAATTCCTAATAATAAACCAAAATCCCCTAGACGATTAGTTACAAACGCTTTTTGACAAGCATTTGCCGCAGGAGGTCGTGTGAACCAAAACCCTATTAATAGATAGGAACACATTCCAACCAATTCCCAAAAAATATAAATTTGTATCAAATTTGAACTAGTAACTAATCCCAACATGGAAGTACTGAAAAAACTCATATAAGCAAAAAATCTCAAGTATCCTTGATCGTGAGCCATATAATTATCACTATAAATAAGAACCATAATTCCAACAGTAGTGATTAACATCAACATAATAGAAGTAAGTGGATCAATCAAGCAGCCAAATTCTAAAGAAAAATCATTATCGAGGGTCCAAGACCATACATATTGATAGATATAACTGCTATTTATTTGCTGAATAGACAGATTAATTGAAAAAATCATGACTATACTTAACAATAAAATACTTGGAAAAGCCCACATACGATGAAGATTTTTTGTTGCTGTCGGAAAAATAACAAGTCCCACTCCTATTAATATAGGAACTAGAAGTGGAATGAAAGGTAAAATACACGCATATTGATATGTCTGTTCCATAAAAAAAGGTTTTGAAAATTTTTAATTAATATTAACGGTTTCCAATTCACCCGACCTTACCTCTTTTGAAAGGAGTCAAGAAAAAAAGGTTTTGAAAATATGTACTAACTTAAATAAAATTTTGAAATTTTTATTTCTTCTTACTTATTCATTCTGAATTTCTGCTAAATACTTCAAATATTCAAATCAAGAAGTTACAATTGGTCAAATCATATGAAAGAAATAGATTAATTACGAATTTCCTTCCAATTTTCAAATTCAAGTCAAATTGGGCATATTTTTCCCGGATTTGACAAGTTATTAAAAATCAGATTTTTTTCTATTTTTAGAACTATTTTATGCTATTTTGCCATATTGTTCACCCATTTTATCTATTCTTTTCTATTTTTCGAAAAAAATATTTTCTAGAAAAGAAATACATAGTGAATCAGAAAAGCTCATATTTTTTTGAACAATAGATGTCTTTCACATCCAGCTATACCAATGAGTAATCTCTTAATTTTTATTTAAATGGCAGTTCCAAAAAAACGTACTTCTGCATCAAAAAATCGTATTCGTAAAAATTTTTGGAAAAAGAAGGGGTATCGGGCAGCGTTAAAAGCATTTTCCTTAGGTAAATCTCTTTCTACCGGGAATTCAAACAGTTTTTTTGTGCGACAAACAAATAAACTAAGTAATAAAACATAACACGTTGGAATAATCTAAACCGGCCTGACTCAAAAGTGGAGTCATTTCACTTCAAAAACCAAATTCCCGAATTCCATTTCCTTCAACGAGGAATGGAATTCGTTCCGCTCTTATAGCATATGGAGAATAATAATTTTTCTGTTTACCTTACCCAATTCAAATTGGATAAATATGTGTAAATTTTGAATGATGTAAAATAGGTTTTTTTTGTTCATTGATAAAATGGCTTTTTGGTTTCACTTTTTGAAATCAAATAAATCAAAAACAGTTAATTAAAAAAAATGTTTTTGAGGGGGGGAGGGTTCTATTCCTTAATTCATAGTAGGATTTACAAGAGTTGAGTCGATAAGAGTCTAAAATACAAAATAAAACAAAAATCCTAAACGAAACGAATGAACCTTCAAATACCTATTTGAACAAATTTTTATTCATCCATTTGAATCTTTCCTAAAAAATATTGAACTCAATTAAATTCGTAAATCTAGACGATTATTTATTCATAGGTTATTATGAGGTCAAGACAGGCCGCTATGGTGAAATCGGTAGACACGCTGCTCTTAGGAAGCAGTGCTAGAGCATCTCGGTTCGAGTCCGAGTGGCGGCATATTATCTCTTAAAAAAATAAAATAGATCCTATAATAAATTCAATTGCGAATTTCGATTTTATAATTAAGGAACTCTTTATTTTATGATATTTTCAACCTTAGAGCATATATTAACTCATATTTCTTTTTCGATCGTTTCAATTATAATTACAATTCATTTGATAACCTTTTTAGTCGATGAAATCGTAAAACTAGATGATTCATCCAAAACGGGCATGATAATGACTTTTTTCTGTATAACAGGATTATTAATTTCTCGTTGGATTTATTCGGGACATTTTCCACTAAGTGATTTATACGAATCGTTAATTTTTCTTTCATGGAGTTTTTCCTTTATTTATATAGTTTCATATTTCAAAAAAAACCAAAATATTCTAAGCACAATAATTGGCCCAAGTGCTATTTTTTCCCAGGGCTTTGCTACTTCAGGTCTTTTAACTGAAATACACGAATCGACAATCTTAGTACCCGCTCTTCAATCCGAGTGGCTAATAATGCACGTAAGTATGATGATATTAGGCTATGCGGCCCTTTTAGGTGGATCATTATTATCAGTATCACTTCTAGTCATTACAGTTAGAAAAAAGAGAAAGCTTTTTTCTACGAGCAATCATTTATTGAATTTAAATGAGTCATTTTTCCTTGGCGAACTTGAATACATGAATGAACAAAGGGATTTTTTCAAAAAAACTTCTTTTTTTTTCGCAAGGAATTATTATAGATCACAGTTCATTCAAAAATTGGATTATTGGAGTTATCGAGTTATTAGTCTAGGATTTATCTTTTTAACCATAGGAATTCTTTCTGGAGCAGTATGGGCTAACGAAGCATGGGGATCCTATTGGAGTTGGGACCCAAAGGAAACTTGGGCTTTTATTACTTGGATCATATTTTCAATTTATTTACATACTCGAACAAATATAAAACTGAAGGGTACAAATTCAGCAATTGTAGCGTCTATTGGATTTCTTATAATTTGGATATGCTATTTTGGAGTCAATCTATTAGGAATAGGACTACATAGTTATGGTTCATTTACATTAACATCTAATTGAATTCAAAAAAAGAAAAAGGGGGATTATTGCAAATAGTCATAAAAGGGTGTACAACGCAGATCAGATAAAAAAACTTTGTGTTAATTGGCGAGAGCCTGTCGAATCATATATGATTCGACAGGCTCTTTGTCATTGTACCATTTTACAACGAACGCTTTTGTAAATGATAAGATTTATAAATTATCTAAAAAAAGAATTAGATAGAATAACTTCAACCTTTTCAACTGATAGTGAAAGAACGAAATCGGGGTACATACCAATACCGAGTACGGGTAAAAAAATAGAAACCGAAAGAAATAACTCTCGCGGCCCGGAATCAAAAAAATAAGAGTCTGGGCCATTAAATATCTTGTATCCATAAAACATCTGTCGTAACATAGATAATAAATAAATAGGAGTTAATATCATTCCAATTGCAATTACAAAAGTAATTGGGAGTTTTGTCATTAAAAGATATTTTGGACTAGTAATTAGTCCAAAAAAAACTATTAATTCAGCAACAAAACCACTCATGCCAGGTAATGCAAGAGAGGCCATCGAAAAGCTACTGAACATCGTGAATATTTTTGGCATTGGAATACCTATTCCGCCCATTTCGTCAAGATAAACAAGACGTATTCTATCATAAGTTGTTCCGGCCAAGAAAAAAAGCGCCGCGCCAATAAATCCATGAGAGATTATTTGTAAAAGGGCTCCGTTGAGACCCATATCTGTGATAGAACCAATTCCTATAATTATGAAACCCATATGAGATACAGAGGAATAGGCTATTCTTTTTTTTAAATTCCGTTGGCCGAGAGATGTTGAAGCCGCATAGATTATTTGCATTGCGCCTACTACCATTAACCAAGGGGAAAATATAGAATGAGCATGAGGAAATAATTCCATATTGATCCGAACTAATCCATACGCTCCCATTTTTAATAAGATTCCGGCTAGAAGCATACAAGTACTATAATGTGCTTCTCCATGGGTATCGGGTAACCATATATGTAGGGGTATGATTGGCAATTTGACAGCAAAAGCAAGAAAAAATCCAATATAAAATAGTATTTCCAAGTTCACAGGATAGGGCCGGTTGGCTAATATTTCAAAATTTAATGTTGGTTCAGTAGAACCATATAAACCGATACCCAGAACTCCCATTAAAAGAAAAACAGAACCCCCCGCCGTGTACAAAATAAATTTTGTAGCTGAGTACAGACGTTTTTTTCCTCCCCACATCGATACAAGTAGATAAACGGGAATTAATTCTAACTCCCACATGAGGAAAAAAAGTAAAAGATCTCTAGAAGAAAATAATCCTATTTGCCCACTGTACATCGCTAACATCAGGAAATGAAATAATCGCGAATCACGAGTAACCGGCCAAGCCGCTAAAGTAGCTAAAGTGGTGATGAATCCCGTCAGTAAAATGGGTCCTATAGAGAGTCCGTCTATTCCTAATCTCCAATGGAAATCCAAAAAATGGATCCATTTATAATCCTCCATTAGTTGAATTAGTGGATCATCCGATTGAAAATGATAGCAGAATGCATAAGTCGTTAGAAGAAGTTCTAATATACATATACATATAGTATACCAGCGTATTACTCTATTTCCCCTGTGTGGAAGAAAAAAAATGAAGCAACCCGCAAATATGGGTAAAACTACAATTATTGTTAAGCAAGGAAAATGGTTCGTGGTAAAGACAAGATACACTTGGGCCAGAAAAATCCGTGCTCAAAATCAAATTGAATTGAGCACGGATTTTTTCGATAAAAAAAAAAAAAAGAAAATGGATTAATGGATTCAAGTAGATTTTTATGGAATGTATCAATAAGCTAGACCCATACTGCGAGTTGTTTCATGCCATAAATAAACACGAACGCTCAAAAAATCCGTTGGACAGGCGGATTCACATCTCTTACAACCAACACAGTCCTCGGTCCTTGGAGCAGAGGCGATTTGTTTAGCTTTACATCCGTCCCAGGGTATCATTTCTAATACATCCGTGGGACACGCCCGGACACATTGAGTACATCCTATACATGTATCATAAATCTTTACTGAATGTGACATTGGATCTATACGTTTTTGAACGCCATAAATTTTCGGTCTAGTAAACTAACTTATAAATGAATCCTATAGTTAGATACCAGACGAATCAATGAGTGATAAGAATCAATTTACTTCCGAATTGATTTATGAGGGAGGGCCAAAATATTTTGATTTCTTATGTTTTTGCAACTACGATTATACCCTACTATAGACATATCAAACCCGCTAATGCGAATTTTAATTTATTTATTAATATTCAAAATTAGCATTTATATTATTAATACTATTTATTCAACAAATTGGATTGGTTAATACGAGTTGATTTTCTGTTACGATAAATTGATGAAACAATAGCCGATCCAATAGCTGCTTCAGCGGCTGCAATAGTTATAACAAAAATTGAGAAAATATCTCCTCTTAATTGACGATTATCAAAAATATAAGAAAACGTGACAAAATTGATATTAACTGAATTTAATATAAGTTCAAGACACATAAGGGCTCTGACCATATTTCGACTTGTGATTAATCCATAGATACCAATAGAAAATAAGTAAGCACTCAAAACAAGTATATGTTCGAGCATCATTAACCAACTCCTTATCAATTTTGATTCATTTTTAATCTGAACAATAATGCAATCGATTCGATTCTAAGAAATATGGAATAATGGAATAGATTGGTAAGAGATCAATATAAAATTAAAGTCTTTTTATTCTATTTTTTAGACATAAATTCAAATTAACGAATTATAACATTCCTTTTGCGTTAATTCTATTTGAATTACTCATTTGAAAGATTTCTTATTGACGAGCTATAGCAATAGCACCTATTAAAGCGACTAAAAGAATTATTGAAATGAGTTCAAATGGAAGAAAAAAATCTGTTGCTAAATGAATTCCAATTTGTTGACTATTACTTATCAAATCTTGTTCTAGAATCTGATTGGATTTTGTAGTCCAAATGATCCCATACCAGGACGTATCTGAAATAGTAGTAATTAGTGAAATAAAAAGACTTGTACAAACTATTGAAGTAACTCCATCCCCAACGGTCCAAAGATGAAAATCTTTGTAATATTCTGACCCATTCATGAACATTACAGCAAAAATGATTAAAACGTTTATAGCTCCTACATAAATAAGGAGCTGCGCAGCAGCTACAAAATAGGAGTTGGATAGAATATAGAATAAGGATATACAAAAAAGAACCCATCCCAACGAAAAGGCCGAATAAATTGGATTCGGAAGTAATACTACTGCCAGACTTCCTAATATAAGACCCAATCCCAGAAAGACTAAAAGAAAATCATGTATTGGTCCAGGTAAATCCATTTGATTTTATAAAAAAAATCGAAATATTTCATGCCTTTTTTGACCTGACCAGGAAAAACGAAGTTATCCTTTTTTTTAGGATACTTCTTAATTGAATGAAATTGGAACGGGTTGATTTGGATTGATGTAAATACAGTTATTGGACTACTCTTATTATCGAAGCAATCGAAGCAGAGGTTCAAACTTTATATTTTCAAATCATTATTCGAAATAGAAATCCATTGTTAATCAAAAATAAGCCGCGATTTTAACTGACCAGCCGTTCTTTTGTATTGACCAAGCAAAAACCTCATTCCTTTCTTTAGATCCAAAACCTATAAAGCTTTTGTGATTTGAATTTGTAAATGTTTTGTGAATCGAAGGTTTTATACATTTTTTATTTGAGGTAAATTCGAAGAAATTGTTCGAATTGTGTAATCTTCAATTATTGATACCGGTAACCGACCTAAAGCAATTTGATTATAATTCAATTCGTGACGATCATAGGCAGAAAGTTCATATTCTTCAGTCATTGATAAACAATTTGTTGGACAATACTCAACGCAATTACCACAAAATATACAGATTCCAAAATCAATACTGTAATTAAGTAATCGTTTCTTTCGAATATCAGTTTGCAATTTCCAATCTACAACGGGTAGATCTATAGGACATACACGAACACATACTTCACAAGCAATGCATTTATCAAATTCAAAGTGGATTCGGCCCCGGAAACGTTCGGATGTGATCAATTTTTCGTAGGGGTATTGAATAGTTACAGGTAAACGATTCGCGTGGGACAAGGTGATCGTGAAACCTTGACCAATGTACCTGGCAGCTCGTATTGTTTGTTGACTGGAGTTTAAGAACTGAGTTAGCATAGGGAACATATCTGAATATCTATAAATAATTTTACTTTTTTCTTTCTCTTGTTTGAGACAAGTTATAAAGAAAAGCCTATTCTATTTCTATTCCTTTACAGTGAAAGAAGTTGCGACGAAGTTGTTAATAATAGATTACCTAGAGAAATTGGTAAAAGGAATTTCCATCCAAGATTTAAAAGTTGGTCCATTCTAAGTCTCGGTAAAGTCCATCTTGTTGCAATAGAAATGAACAAGAACAAATAAGTTTTAGCTAATGTAATAAAGATACCGATTATTGTTCCAAAAACTTGACTTCTTTTATTTATGTCAAAAAGCTCAGGAACAAATAGGTATGGAATAGAAAGATTCCAACCCCCCAAGTAAAGAACTGTTACAAATAATGAAGAAACGAGTAGATTTAGATACGAAGCAACATAAAATAAACCAAATTTGATACCTGAATATTCGGTTTGATAACCTGCTACTAATTCTTCTTCTGCTTCTGGTAAATCAAAAGGTAATCTCTCACACTCGGCTAGAGAAGAAATCAGAAAAACAATAAACCCTATAGGTTGACGCCATAAATTCCATCCCCAAAAACCATATTTTGATTGCGCTTCAACTATATCAACTGTACTTAAACTGTTAGATAATCCTAGTCGACGCTAACATCACCGTTCCCGTCGCTATTACAGAACCGTACATGAGATTTTCACCTCATACGGCTCCTCATAGGTCAGAAATAAATCTAAGGACCTTTCAACATTATTTCTCTTGATGTGTTTGTAAGATCTATATAGAATCAAATTATTATCCTAGGGCCTAGAATTAGACCAATGGAATTCTGTCTGCTAGATTTTTAATAAAAAAGTGCTTCTGAATTGATCTCATCTTTTAAGAATTTTTATTTTTCTTTGTTGATTAATAACTTTATCCTTAAATGAAAAAATACTTTTTAGAGAATATCGTATAGATATTTCAACCTATCATTTTCTCACTTTTGATTACGAAAAAGAATTACATATTGCATTGCATAACAAGAATTGTATTTCTGTAAATAAAATCGAAATAGTCAGGAATAAAAAAAGATCTCTTTTTGCAATTCTCGTTTTTGAATTTTAGTTCGTTCCTATTCTCCTTTCTCAGAAAAGGCACATTACCAAAAGTAAAAGATTTCGTCGTTTTGATAGTTATTTACTTAATTGGTGGATAGGAACATACTCTGGATGAAATCGTGGGGAGTACTTCTTAAGAATTTCTACCAACTTAAAGCCCCAATTCGAATTACTTTTCTATAAAAAAAATATCCTGTTGGATAATTTACAGAATCTCCATTACTACTCCTTTGTGTATCTTGGTCTTCCTAACCATCCACTCGTTTTTTTTGAATCTCTCATTTAGGGTAATACGTCTATCGTAATAGTATAGTAAAAACCCCATACGGTTGATCTTTTGAACCCGCTTCAAGACAAAATGACTAATCAACCAATCTTGGGATAAACAATCTTGACTGCTTATGTTTACTTTCACTTACTTCTTGTACATAGGAAATGAGATTCAATTCCTTTAACAGCAAAATTTTAAGCCGTTTTATTTCACTCATATAACTATCTGGTTTACTTCATCAACCCAATAATGAATAAAAAAATGGATATTCCAACCATTTCACTTTCTTGCTAGAAAGAAAATAAATAGGGGAAATTTTATGTCTCACCGAATCACACGTAGAGATATTGATAATACACATAGGGTTAATGGTATTTCATAACTAATTGATTGAGCAGCAGCCCTTAATCCACCTAAAAAGGAATATTTATTATTTGATCCATATCCCGACATAAGAAGTCCAACGGGAGCAAGACTTGAAACAGCAATCCATAAAAAAACACCAATACTAAGATCGGCTAGAATAAAGCGATAGCTAAAAGGAATTACTGAATAACTTAGTAAAATGGATATGACTGCTATGGATGGCCCGAGACTGAATAAACGAGTATCTCCTCTAGATGGAAGAATATTTTCTTTGAAAAGTAGTTTTGTACCATCTGCTAAAGCTTGAAGAATTCCGAAAGGACCCGCGTATTCGGGTCCAATACGTTGTTGTATCCCTGCAGATATTTCTCTTTCTAACCAAACAATTACTAGTACACCTAGTGTGATTCCTAATACAAGAATGAAAATAGGGATAAGCATCCATATGATCCCATAGACTTCTTTTAAGGATCCCAATCTGAAAAAAGAATTGATAGCTTGTATTTTTGTTGTATCAATTATCATTTCAACGATCAACTTCTCCCATAATAATATCTATGCTACCTAGTATCGTCATAATATCAGCCAATTTCATTCTTTTAACTAACTGCGGAAGAATTTGCAAGTTGATAAAACCAGGCGGTCTAATTTTCCATCTCCAAGGAAAAACACTCCGACCTCCTATCAGAAAAATTCCTAATTCTCCTTTTGGTGCTTCGACTCTTACATAAAGTTCTTGCTTGGACAATTCAAAAGTAGGAGAAGGTTTTTTACTAATAAATCGATATTCAAAATCATTCCATTCAGGGTCTTTTATTCTATCAAAGCGGCGGCTTTCTAAATTCTCATAGGGTCCCCCTGGAATTCCTTCCAGAGCCTGCTGGATAATTTTTATAGATTCTGTCATTTCGCCAATTCGTACTAAATACCGAGCTAATGAATCCCCCTCTTTTTGCCATTGAATCTCCCAATCAAATTCCTCGTAACACTCATAACGATCAACTTTACGAAGATCCCATTGTAGTCCGGAAGCTCGTAGCGTTGGTCCCGATAAACCCCAGTTTAGTGCCTCTTCTCCGCCAATAATGCCTACGCCCTCAACCCGTTCTAAAAAAATAGGATTCTGTGTAATAAGCTTTTGATATTCAGCAACCCCGGTTAAAAAATAGTCGCAAAAATCCAAACATTTATCTATCCAGCCATGAGGTAGATCAGCAGCGACTCCTCCGATACGAAAAAAATTATGCATCATGCGCATGCCGGTAGCCGCTTCAAATAGGTCATATATCAATTCTCGTTCTCTAAAAATATAGAAGAAAGGAGTCTGCGCCCCAATATCTGCCATAAAAGGACCAAGCCATAACAAATGGGAAGCGATACGACTCAACTCCAACATAATAGCTCTGATATAGCTAGCCCTTTTAGGTACTTGAATATTGCCTAGCTGTTCGGGCCCGTTTACGGTTATTGCTTCTGTGAACATAGTAGCTAAATAATCCCAACGTGTTACATAAGGCAAATATTGTATAATTGTTCGATTTTCCGCAATTTTCTCCATCCCTCTATGTAAATAACCCAATACTGGTTCACAGTTAATAACATCTTCACCATCGAGAGTAACGATCAGTCGAAGAACACCATGCATTGATGGGTGGTGAGGGCCCATATTGACTATCATGAGGTCTTTTCTTGTAGTTGGTGGAATCATAAGTTTTTCTCGAGTCATTCTTCCATGCATTGCTGAAAGTAAAAAGAAAGAAGTTCATCAAAATTTAAACCACTAAGCGCAAACAGTCTCACGCTTCAAATTAACGAGTTTTTATCTTTCGAATATCCAACTCCCCAATTAATTCTTTATAGCGCCCCCTATTTATTTTTGACAAATAGGCCAGCAGTCGTTGACGTTTTCCCAAAATTTTTCGCAAACCTCGCTGAGATGAAAAGTCTTTTTTGTGCAATTCCAAATGTGAAGTGAGTTTCCTTATTTTAGTGGTGAAACTGAATACTTGAAATTCAACAGACCCCCTGGTTTCTTTGTTTTCTTTTTGAGAAATAACTGAAATCGATGAATTTTTGACCATAAAAAAACGCCCCTTGCCCTTTTTACAGATATGGATTTTACCGATCAGTAATAATAATGCCATTAATTTGAATGTGGTATATACAAGAATCTAATCAAAATTTCTTTTTGAACTCCTAATTTCATGAATTCAAATCAATCAATTCAATTTTGAATTGGTTTTCTATAGGAATAGAAAAGCTTGGTACATTTTTGGATCGAAGAATTTAGACCTAAAATAAAGAAGGTTTCGTTCATTCATTTCGAGATCGAATTCAGACATTATTCATTTGATATTGGATACTATAATGAAATGTGAGATAAGACATCTGATCTGTGTATTTGTTTGCTTTCATATACCCTATTATATATAGGGTACAGGATATACAGAAAAGTGTATTATTAAAAAATTTTCAATCGTGGATACATCTGTATCCTTAACATACCGAAACGGCTGCCATTATTGGTATCAAACCAATAACGATTCATACAAGCTAAATCTTCTAATCGATAATTAGGCCAAAGAAAGAGCTTTAATTTCATTAATTGATTTTTATCTCTATCAAGATGGTTATTGTCATGTAAAACTTGGCTGCTGTTTTTTACGTTACAAAATACCGGATTTGGATCTATATAATTTTTCTTTTTTGAATTGAAACAAATTAGAATTCTCAATTTTCTACGACGTCTAAAGGATAAAATATTTTCGGGAACAAGTAAATCAAAATTATTGTTAGAAGCATGTCCTTGTTCTTGGTATTTTTGATGCTTATTCTTATGAACCAACGAAATACCAACGGTTTGATACATAATAAATTGCCCATCTTTTTGTTCAGACAGACGAATGGGTTCTAGAATCAATACTCCCTTCTTCATAAATTCTGAAAGAGTTAAATTATTATTAATCATCATTATATCCAAACTCATTTGTTTCTTTTGAATCGAGGATAGAGTAATTTTTGGTGAATCTATCAGTTTACGCAGGAGACAATATACATTGATATTATTGATCATTCTTTCATTCAAAGTCTCATCCCATCGCAATTGAAAAAGCAAATAACGTTTCATGAACAAACGGAGTTCTGCTTTCGTGTAGTGTTTTTTCTTTTTCCCTTTTTTCATGTTTGATCTTGCATCATTTTCTTCAATATCTTTTTGGGGTGAGAGGACGGATCTCCGCTCTCCTCGACTTGTCGGTTCTTTTTCTTCTTGATTTCGATGCTTTTTATTTGATGCTATCAAAAAATTGTCCTTTTCATTGATCTTTTTATTTGCACTTCTATTTAAATTTAAAAGAAGTAATTTGCTTGGTATAAACCAAGGTTTCATTTTATATGTCTTATAAATTAACAAAAATTCTGGGAAGAACCAAAGTTCCAGATTGGATGTGGGATGCTTTAGCATTTTTTCATTCATTCCCATCCAATCGTAAAACCCCTTGTGAGAGTTTGGTAAATTTATCTCTGGGATCTTAAGATAAAAAAAATATTTTTTAGCAATTATTTGAGAATTTTTAGTACGAATTTGAGTATTTTGATTCCTATTGGTATCGATTATGATCCAGGCCTCAATATCGATTTTTTGTATAAGATCAAATTGCAAAATTTTCCAATCAAAATATTTTCTATCGGCCGGTTTTTCCATATGGATCTTTCCTAGATCATTTTTAATAGGGATGTTCCTCAGCATATCAAAAAAGTTTTTTTTAGGCGTGTTATAATAAAATTCTTGGTTCGTATTTCCTTGAAGGGGAGATCCATAAAAAAAGCATTCCGTTTTCTTTTCATAATGAATAAATTTATATGCTAAAAGATCAGATCGATAGTATTTTAGAAAATTATCTTTTTGATTAGATAATGAATATACTTCCCATTTTTTTTTTTTTTTTGAATTCATTAATGGTTTTTTTTCATATGAATGCCGTTTGCTAAAATTTGCCTTTTTAGCTATACGATGCTGACGAAATGTATTTCGCCATTTTTCTGGTATTAATCTAGACCATTCAATCTGAGATAAATGGTATTGATAATGTCCTCTTAACCAGCTTTTCCATGGATTCATTTCAGAACTCGGAAGTTTGTTATCTGCTGATTTCGAATCAAGCACTCCTTGTGTTTCAAAAGAATCCTTTATTTTAGCCTTAAGGAAAAAGGGGATTCGTTGATATTGAAGAACAAATCTTAACGAGTTAATAACTTGGATTTTTCCTAATTTATAAAATACATATGGTTTTGGTACGTAGGATAAGTCATAAAAAATATGTGAATTTGCTTTAATATTACTAATATTCTCAAGTTCCTTTCTTAGAATTATACTCGAAATAGACGGAATTGTAGTTTTCTTTTTTTTATTAATTCTTTCTTGTTTTCTTTCATTATTGTAAATGGATTTATCAATAATTTTTTTTGTTAATTTAAGAAAAAGTTTTGTATTTATTCTGGCAATATTAATGATATATAAAAATATATCCGTGTATATTTTTTCAATGAAAAATTTTACAAAAGGGGATAATTTACAGATTAATCGAGCATTTCTTCTTTTTAACATTTTAAACATTTGCTGTTTTTCTAATTTTTTAGCATTATAACTTGTAGGACTAAGATTATTTATTCTTGGAGTTACTTTTTTTTTCTCTTTTGTGATTCTTTCTATTTGAGTTCGAATTGTACTTGTTCTATCAGCCGGATCCTTCATTTTTTTTTCTGTCAACGAAGAGTTTGTCCAACCCGGATATGCAATTTGAATTTGACTAAATGATTCGTGAATCGTTTGATTGTTTATTATGGAATCTTTTTCCTCTTTAATTTCGTTTGATTTATCGACTCCGACTTCTCTTAATCTGAATAATAGAATTGGATTTACTTTTGAAAGTTCTTTTATTATTCTTTTTCTAAAAAAAACACTTTTGATAACCCATTTTTTTGTTTCTTTTGAAACTTTTCGAAGTAATTTTGTTTTTACTTTGAAAACTGTTAGAACTCGAAAATACTTCTTTTTAAATTTTCCAATTTTTTTTGCGAATTCCTTTAAAATGGGTTTAAAAAAGGAAGGTTTTTTTCGGGGTGAACAAAAGGGGAGTTCCGTTTCCATTCCCCAAACTGTTAAAAAACAAGAATCACCTTTTTCTTTTGTCTTTTTCATTAGATCTTTCTGAGAGGATTGTAGTTTCGATTTGTGCCAAGGTTTCAGACAGCAAGGAAATACGATTTTTATTTGAATACCTTCTGTCAACCAATTTTTTGGAAATTCGGTTTCGGATAATGGAATACCATTATAGGTGCATTTAATATAGATCTCTTTATTCCATTCTTGGAAATCCTCAGCCCATTCAGGACGTTGCAATAGGAATATACGTCCAATATTTTTGGCAATTATCAATGAAGGTAATAGAATATATTTTCTAAAAATAGATTGAGTTATTAACACGCAACCTCTTATTCCTTGCGCAAATGGAATACGATTCCAATCCTCTGCGATTTTTATTCGTGCTTTTTCCTTTCTTTTGTTGGTTTCTTGTTTTTCTTCTCTTTTTGTTTGTTCTTTTGTATACTCTCCAGTTTTGAATGCTTCCCCTTTACCCAACCCATTTTTAAAAATTAGTTTAATCAACCCGGAAATATTAAAATAAAAGGGGGGGGATTTTTGTCGTCTCTCCAAAAAAAGGGGGGACTTCGCATTTGCTTGAAATAATTCGAAAATAACCACTTTACGCCTTTGAGCCCGCATAGAACCTTTGATTATACCGCGCCGAAAGTCTGATTGTTGTGAATAGCGCATTAAAGTCACGTCGGTTTTTATATCGGACATTTTACTATTCGTAGTCTTAGGAGTACCTTTTGTAGCAGTCAAAATGACTACACGCTTGCCCCTTCTTGAACGAATTTGATGACCTA